CAGTAGCAGGATCACTATAACTGACTCCATTGAGTTCGCCGCCATAGAACTCAACGGTTACACCTACTTGTTCAACACTATACTTAGATTCTGCCCTTCTAAAAGGAACATCCGCTCTAACAATTCCGTCGCCGTCTACCAAAACGACCGGGAATGTTTCAAAAAAAGTGGGCATACGCCGTACAAAAAGCTCACGTCCTTCTTTATCTCTAAAGATAGGGTGTCCTAACCACCCAACCGCTATTCCATCTCCGCTATCCATTGAGCCTGCCCTGAATAATCCCCCTTTTGCCGGATTATTGCCGATATAATCATAAAAAGCCAATTTTTCAGGAATTTTAGACCAGGCTTCTGATAAACTTTGATTTTCTGCTAGCCCGGCGCTAACTCTTCGATATATCTCTTGCTGGAAGTAACCCTGATCCCATTGATAACGAGTGGGACCAAATAATTCGATGGGGGTAGTTGCTGAACCATACCACATTGTTCCAGCAACTACAAAAGCTGCAAAAAAGACAGCCGCGATACTACTGGAGAGTACGGTTTCAATATTTCCCATACGTAATCCTTTGTATAGACGTTGTGGCGGTCGAACGCTAAGATGGAATAGACCCGCTAATATGCCCAATGTACCGGCTGCAATATGATGAGAAGCTATTCCTCCCGGAACAAAAGGATCAAAACCCTCCACACCCCACGCCGGATTTACAGGTTGTACTTTTCCCGTTAGTCCGTAAGGATCAGACACCCATATTCCAGGACCATACAGGCCTGTTACATGAAATGCACCAAAACCAAAGCAAGCCACCCCGGAGAGAAATAAATGAATTCCAAAGATCTTGGGCAAATCCAAAGAAGGTTTTCCTGTACGTTCATCAGAAAATATTTCTAGATCCCAATAGACCCAATGCCAGATAGCTGCCAAAAAGCATAAGCCAGAAAATAAAATATGTGCCCCAGCTACACCTTCGTAACTCCAAACCCCTGTATTCGTTACAGTCCCTCCTGTGATACTCCAACCCCCCCACGAATTGGTTATTCCTAAACGAGTCATGAAGGGTATAACGAACATACCTTGTCTCCACATTGGATCAAGAACGGGGTCAGAAGGATCAAAAACTGCTAATTCATAGAGAGCCATCGAACCCGCCCAACCAGCAACCAGAGCTGTATGCATTATATGAACGGAAAGCAATCGGCCGGGATCATTCAATACAACGGTATGAACACGATACCAAGGCAAACCCATGGAAAATACCCCTTTATCAAAGAAAAATAAACACTACGTAACTTTATTGCATTGGAATATACTATGACTATGCTGCGGACTTCCCCTGTTCAGTGGATTATTTCCTAACAAGGGTTGTTTATTCTATATTCTATTGTGTTCTAAATAATGGAAGAATTCTGTTCGTAAGAACAAAGAGAAACAGATTTATTCTATACTCGATAAGCACCAATACGCAATGGTGGATTGATACCACTTTCTATGAGTAAATGCGTTTATCATTCGAAGGGCCTGCTCGTAAAAAATTTCCTTTCTTTTTTTTTTCTTTCTGAATTTTGGTAATCTATGGATAAAATAAATATGATAAAGACAATATTCTAAAGACAATAAAACCACATTATTACGTTTCCACATCAAAGTGAAATATAGGATTTAGTTCTTTTTTCTTTCAATTTATGCCTATTGGTGTTCCAAAAGTACCTTTCCGAAGTCCTGGAGAGGAAGATGCATCTTGGGTTGACGTATAGTGCGACTTGTGAGATATATTGGGTCATATGGGATTTCCCCATTCTCTCCCCCGATCGAGATATCCTCTGTTTCGCCCAAAAAGTCGAAATGGAATCATCCATAAATTGGAGCGTGAAGTGCAATTAGATGCATTGTTTGGAGGAATTCATAGTACTATTATCAATTCGAATAATTTATGGTTGACTTTGATTGGACTAAAAAAATGAAGTATCCAGGCTCCGTTTAGAAAAAACCCAATTGGTAATATATCTAGGATTACTACGTGTATCCTAAATGATTCCTGTTTGTTATTTGGAAAGTCATACCAAAAAGAAATGGTGGTGAGAAGATTTGTCCTATATGTGCAAATCAAAACGGGGTGAATCTTTACCCGGAGTAGAGCATAAACCTAAAAAGATGAAAGAGACCCATTCAGGAACAAGAAAAGACCATCGTGATTTGGATTGAATCTCGATGAAACAATACATCAATGAAAAGTGAATTCGATAAGTTTTTCTATTATATAATAAAGAAGAAAAAAAATTCGTCTTTATTGAAAAATCGAAGAAAAAGCCCTTAATCTATACATTGATTCTTTTTTTTTCGCTATTTTTTTTTGAACCGTATGCACCAAAAGATGCATGTACGGTTCCTAAGGGATACAATTTTGCCCTACTCAACCGACTTTATCGAGAAAGATTACTTTTTTTAGGCCAAGAAGTTGATAGCGAGATCTCGAATCAACTTATTGGTCTTATGGTATATCTCAGTATCGAGGATGATACCAAAGATCTGTATTTGTTTATAAACTCTCCTGGCGGATGGGTAATACCCGGAGTCGCTATTTATGATACTATGCAATTTGTGCGGCCAGAGGTCCATACAATATGCATGGGATTAGCCGCATCAATGGGATCTTTTATCCTGGTTGGAGGAGAAATTACCAAACGTCTAGCATTCCCTCACGCTTGGCGCCAATGGGGTTTTTTATTTGAGAGAAAAAGTAAAACTATGCCTTCGCCATATGAATATTAAGTAATAATAGCATGGCACTTCGAATTCGATATGAAAAATTTTTGCATTGTTTTTTTCAAAAGATTCGATTATGTATCGAGAGAGTAGTATGAGATAAAAGATATTTCCGATTTTCTCTTATCTATCGGAAGTCCAATTCAGCGTTACAAACTTGGTTGTTTTCACACCGAAAGTCTCTTAACAATTTTGAAGTTATAAAAAAAAGAGTGAAAAAAAACCAAATTTTTCCCTTTTTGGTTGGATCAAAAAGAAACTTTGGGATTGCTGAATCAAAGAAAAAAAATCCATTTTCAAATAGAAAAGCAACGGAGCCATCATAGTATTTTTGAACTCCTCCAAAAGGAAGGGTGGCAATTTGACCATTTACCCTCCTGGGGCTGATAGATTCTATTTTTATCTGGTAAAGTAAGGGTCAATTTTATTGTATAGCCGTATGCAATGCACAAAAGATGATGCCCGTACGGTTGGTCAATTCTATCTTTTTTCCTATTATTCTTGATCTTCCTTTTCTATTCCTTTCATCACATCAGATAGAGAAACCTTCTATCATCAGGGTAATGATCCATCAACCCGCGAGTTCCTTTTATGAAGCGCAGACGGGAGAATTTATCCTGGAAGCGGAAGAACTGCTTAAACTACGCGAAACCCTCACAAGGGTTTATGTACAAAGGACGGGCAAACCTTTATGGGTTGTATCTGAAGACATGGAAAGAGACGTTTTTATGTCAGCAACAGAAGCCCAAGCTTATGGAATTGTTGATCTTGTAGCAGTTGAATGAAAAAAATGGATTTTGTGAAAATCCGTGATGTGCTATTTTATCTCCGAGTTTAACTATTAAATAAAAAAATTCATAATCATCCGGTTAGGATCAATCTAAACCAGCCCATTATGTATATATTCAACATGCCAACCATTAAACAACTTATTAGAAATACAAGACAGCCCATTCGAAATGTCACGAAATCCCCCGCTCTTGGGGGATGCCCTCAGCGTCGAGGAACATGTACTAGGGTGTATGTGCGACTCGTTTAGATCATGAGCTGATACAAAAAAGCAAGAAACCGCTTCCAGTATGAATGATTAGTCCAGTGAATGGGATCGAATGGAAGAAGGAACTCCATTTACTATCTACTTACTATCTAAAAATAAGCCACTCGATCCCTCTATTGTGTATAAAATTTATGGTTTCCACTGGTGCAAATCCAATCACCTGAATTTAAGATGAGAAACAATTCTCCATTGGTAGCAAATCGTTATCCATTAAGCGGAGGAAATCTTATTGAAATTCAAAAAAAAAAAACATAAAAATGAAGTTCTCGCTCGGTCAAGAACGGACTACGAGGGTCAGCTACCCAGCGAAATTTCATAATTCAATACCGTTACTGTATAGGCGGGTCTTATTGTGAAAGACCTGTTACTGGATAATTCATGAGTAGAGCCAAAGAATGTGATGCGAACTATACAAGTTACCAATAACATTGATGAAATATTAAATAAATGAAGTAAAGGCTCCGGTGTATAGAGAAGACCTCACCGTTTAAGAAGTAACCATAGAAACGAGGAAACCCACTATTTCTTTATCTATTTAATTTCTATTTCTTTTAAAATACCAAAAAAATAAAAAAATCGTGGTTGGGGAGGTTATAGTAGCCAAAGCCATTGGAATTTGTATTTTATACATTGGAAAAATCCGTTTGGTTATTAATAGACCAGGGCGGGTAAAAGAATAACTGAAAGAAACGAAATCAATTAGTTATTTGTCAAAATTTTATTTATTCAATGACCAGAATTAAACGCGGATATATAGCCCGGAGGCGTAGAACAAAAATTCGTTTATTTGCATCAAGTTTTCGGGGGTCTCATTCAAGACTTACTCGAACTATTACTCAACAGAAAATAAGAGCTTTGGTTTCGGCTCATCGGGATAGGGATAAGCAAAAGAGAAATTTTCGTCGTTTGTGGATCACTCGGATAAACGCAGTAATTCGAGAAGGGGGAGTATTCTATAGTTATAGTAAATTAATACATGATCTATACAAGAAGCAGTTGCTTCTTAATCGTAAAATATTGGCCCAAATGGCTATATCAAATAGGAATTGTCTTTATATGATTTCCAACGAAATAAGAAAAAAAGTAGATTGGAAAGAATACACCGGAATAATTTAAATGGAGTTCCCCGGAGAATGAACTCCGGGAAGGCGGGGTCAAAATGACTATAAGAAAATATGC